TTTTTTTTTATGTAAAAATTATTAAAAATGGTTTAAAAAATAAAATAAAAGGAAATTCATTATAAATTAAAATTATTTATATACATATATATATATATATATTAAATATTTAATTAAATATTTAATTAATAAAAATTAATATATATATATATAAAAATTTAATTAATTAATATATTAATAATTAATTAATTTTTTTCTTAAATTAATATTAATTATATAAATATATTGTAATTTAATTAGATTAATATCTGATTTATATTTATATTAATTTTTAATATAAATATTATAAGAAAAAAAATAAGAGAAATAATAAAAATTTATTAATGTTTATTATACATTTAATATATAAAAAAAAAAAAAAAAATTCTATGTAAAAAATTTTACAATAAATAAATTTTTTATGTTTTAGATAATTTATTATAAATTTATTTTACATATAAATTTTAGTAAATAATTTTAATTATTTTAAAAATAATTATTTATTTATGTAGTAATTAATATTAAAAATTTAAGAAATTAAGATTTAGTAATATGAAAATTAATAACTAATTTTGTGCCAGCAGTTGCGGTTATACAAAAATTAAATTAAATTATTTTAGTTTATAATAAATAAATTTATTTAAAATAAATATTAAATTATTAAGTGAAATTTTAATTTAATTAAATTTTATTTTTAAATTATGATTTAATAAATTTTAATATAAACTAGGATTAGATACCCTATTATTAAAAATTTAATTAATAATACTAAAATAGTAAATAATTATTTATTGAAACTTGAATAATATGGCGGTATTTTAGTTCATTTAGAGGAATCTGTCTAATAATTGATAATCCACGAATAAATTTACTTAGTTTAAAATTTTGTATATCATTGTTAAAAAAATATTTTTAAATAAAAATAATATTTAAAATTTTTAATTTAAAATTAATTCAGATCAAGATGCAGATTATAATTAAGAATAAGATGGATTACATTAAATATATTTAAATGAATAATATAATTGTAAAATATATTAGAAAATGGATTTAAATGTAATTTTAATTAATTTATTAAAATGATTAAAAATTAAAATATGTACATATTGCCCGTCACTTTCATTTAAAAATTGGAATAAGTCGTAACAAAGTAGAGGTACTGGAAAGTGTTTCTAGAAAGAACAAATTAGAGCTTGTAAAAGTATTTCATTTACATTGAAAAGAAATTAATAATTAATTAATTTGAGGGGGTAAAATTAATAAATTATAATTAATAAAAAAAATTTTATTATTAAAAATATATAATGGGGGTTAGAGTATTTTTAATAGAAAAAATTTTAAAGTTTATAGTGAAATAGTATTGTAGAAAAATTTTTAAATAAATAAAAAATTAAATTTGAATTAAAGTAAATTTTATTTATTGTATCTTGTGTATCAGAGTTTATTAAATAAAAATTTTATTTAAAAAAATCTCGAATTTAAAAGAGTTAATTAATTAATAAAGTTAATGTTGAATAATTATTTTTAATAATTAATTAGAAATGAAATGTTAATCGTTTTTAAATATATCTAGTTTTTTTAGAAAAAAATTTAATTTTAAATTTAAATAATTTTATAATTATTTAAATAATTATAAAAATTTAAAATTTAATATATTAAGGGATAAGCTTTAAATTAAAAATTTATAATTAAATAAAATAAAATTAAAAATTTTAAAATTTATATTGTTTAAAAATTTTAATTTATTATAAAAAATTTTAATTTAAATAAAATTTAAAATAGAAATTTAATTTTTTATAAAAAAAATTTTTTTAATAAGATAAAATTGGAAATAATGATAAAATTAGTATAATTTAAATTTTAATCAATAAATTTAATAAAAATTAAATTAAAGGAATTCGGCAAAAATTATATTCACTTGTTTATCAAAAACATGTCTTTTTGATTAATAATTTAAAGTCTAATCTGCCCACTGATAATAAATTAAAGGGCTGCAGTATATTGACTGTACAAAGGTAGCATAATCATTAGTCTTTTAATTGAAGACTTGTATGAAAGATTTGATGAAATATAAACTGTCTCTAATTTATTAATAAAAATTAATTTTTTAGTTAAAAAGCTCAAATAAAATTAAAAGACGAGAAGACCCTATAGAGTTTTATAGTTATTTTAATTTTATAAAAATATATAGTTAATTATTAAAATTAAAATAATTATTTTATTGGGGTGATAAAAAAATTAAAAAAACTTTTTTTAAAAAAATAACATAAATAAATGATTAAGTGATCCATTTTTAATGATTATAAGAAAAAATTACCTTAGGGATAACAGCGTAATATTTTTTTTTAGTACAAATAAAAAAAAAAGTTTGCGACCTCGATGTTGGATTAAGATAAAATTTAAATGCAAAAGTTTAAAATTTTGATCTGTTCGATCATTAAAATCTTACATGATCTGAGTTCAAACCGGTGTAAGCCAGGTTGGTTTCTATCTTTAATAAATTATAATATTTTAGTACGAAAGGATCAAATATTAAAAATAATTTTAATATTTGAATTTTAATAAAATTAATTTAACTATTTTGGCAGATAATTGTAATGGTTTTAGAAGTCATATATATATATATATATATTTATATATAAGTAGTATATGATAATTATAGATTATTTAAATATTATTATTGGTATATTAATTTTAATTATTGGGGTTATAATTGGTGTAGCTTTTTTAACTTTATTAGAGCGGAAAGTTTTAGGATATATTCAAATTCGTAAAGGACCTAATAAAATAGGATATTTAGGAATTTTACAACCTTTTTGCGATGCTATTAAATTATTTTCTAAAGAACAAGTTTATTTAAATTATTCTAATTATTTAGTTTATTATTTTTCTCCTATTATAAGATTTATATTATCATTAATAGTTTGAATATTAATTCCTTATTTATTTAATATAATTATATTTAATTTAGGTTTATTATTTTTTTTATGTTGTACTAGAATAGGAGTTTATACAGTAATAATTGCTGGTTGATCATCTAATTCAAATTATTCTTTATTAGGGGGTTTACGTGCAGTGGCTCAAACTATTTCTTATGAAGTTAGATTATCTTTAATTTTAATTTCTAGAATTATTATAATTATAGATTTTAATTTAATAAAGTTTTTTAATTATCAAATTTTAATTTGATTTATTTTTTTAATAATACCTTTAGGATTAATTTTTTTATCTTCTTTAATAGCTGAAACTAATCGAACTCCTTATGATTTTGCTGAGGGTGAAAGAGAATTAGTTTCTGGGTTTAATATTGAATATAGAAGTGGAGGGTTTGCTTTAATTTTTTTAGCTGAGTATTCTAGAATTTTATTTATAAGATTATTATTTGTTATTATATATTTAGGTGGTTATAATTTAAATTTTATATTTTATATTAAATTAGTAATTTTATCTTTTTTTTTTATTTGAGTTCGGGGGACATTACCTCGATATCGATATGATAAATTAATATATTTATGTTGAAAAAGATATTTACCTATTTCTTTAAATTATATTTTATTTTTTTTAGGGATAAAAATATTTTTAAATTAATAAAATAAATTTAGTATAAATTAATAGAATAATATTCTTTCTTAAGTTTTCAAAACAAATGCTTAATATACAAGCTCATTAATTAAAAATTGAAAATTAATTTATCTCAAATTTTATTTATAATTGGGTTAATAATAAAATAAGAAAAATAAAAAATAGTTAATAATTGACCTGTAAGAATATAAGGAATTTCTACTGATCGTGCTCCAATTCAAGTTAATAAAATAATAATAGAAATTATAAATCAAAATAAAATTTGATTAATTGGGTAAAATTGAATTCCTTGAATTTTTTTATTAAAAGAAAATGGTAAAATAATTAAAATTAAAATAGACATAATTAAAGCAATTACTCCTCCTAATTTATTAGGAATAGATCGTAAAATTGCATAAGCAAATAAAAAATATCATTCTGGTTGAATATGAATTGGTGTAACTAAAGGATTAGCTGGGATAAAATTATCAGGATCTCCTAAGAGATAAGGATTAGTTAAAGATAAAATAGTTAATAAGAAAATTAAAATAATAAATCCAATTAAATCTTTAAATACAAAAAATGGATGGAAAGGAATTTTATCTATATTTCTATTAATTCCTAATGGATTATTAGATCCTGTTTGATGTAAAAATAATAAATGAATTATAATTAATATTAAAATAATAAAAGGAAATAAAAAATGGAAAGTATAAAATCGAGTTAAAGTTGCATTATCTACAGCAAATCCTCCTCAAATTCAAGTTACTAACATATTTCCTAAATAAGGGATTGCTGATAATAAATTTGTAATTACTGTTGCTCCTCAAAAAGATATTTGACCTCAAGGTAAAACATATCCTATGAATGCTGTTGCTATTAATAAAAATAAAATAATAATACCTACAATTCAAGTATATTTAAAATTAAAAGATTCATAATAAATTCCTCGACCGATATGAAAGTAAATACAAATAAAAAAAAAAGAAGCACCATTTGCATGTAAGGTTCGAATTAGTCAACCATAGTTAACATTTCGGCAAATATAATTAATACTATAAAAAGCTAATTCAATATTAGCTGTATAATATATTGTTAAAAATAGTCCTGTTAAAATTTGAGTTATTAAACATAATCCTAAAAGGGATCCAAAATTTCATCAAGAAGAAATATTTGAAGGTGAAGGTAAATCAATTAAAGCATTATTAATAATTTTAATAATAGGGTGAGATTTTCGTATTGGTTTAAAAATATTTAACATTAGTGAATTAATTATAAGAACGAAGAGGACCAAAAAAAATATTTGTAATTTTTACTACTGCAATAAGAGTAATAAATAAATAAATAATTATTATTACTGTTAATAAATAAGTTTGTTTATTATATAATTTAGATAAATTAATATTAAATTCATTATTAAAAAATAAAAATAAATTAAAAAAATTAATTATTTCATCATTAAATGAAAAGTTTATTCAAAATAAATTATTTTTTGAAATAATTCTACCAATTACAATAAAAAAGATAATAAAAAAAAATCTTTTATTAAAAATTGAAATTTTGAATAACTCATTAGAAGCAATTCTTGAAACATAAATAAATAATACTAATAAACCTCCTAAGAAAATTAGGAATAAAATATATGAAAATCAATATGTATTAATTAATATTCTTGATAATAAACATGTTAGTAAGGTTTGAATTAAAATTATTAATCCTATAGAAAATGGATGATTTAGGAAAAATATATAAATTGAAATAGAAATTAATAATATTGATAAAAGTATTTTTATAATATCAAAGAATAGTTTATTAAAATAATAATTTTGGAGATTATAGATAAAGAATTTCTTTTTCTTTGAAGTTTTTAAAGAAATAATCTTAATTTTGATTTACAAAACCAAAGTTTTTTTTAAACTATAAAAACATTTAATTAAAATACAAATGATAATAAATATATTAATTATTTTAGTAATATATTTAATTGGTAATATAATTTTTGTATCTAAGCATAAACATTTATTAATTGTATTATTAAGATTAGAATTTATTGTTTTAAGAATTTTTTTTTTTTTTATAATTTATTTAATAATAATTGATAACAATATATATATATTAATGGTTTTTTTGGTATTTTCTGTTTGTGAGGGGGCATTAGGTTTATCAATTTTAGTTTCTATAATTCGAACTCATGGTAATGATTATTTTCAAAGATTTAATTTAATTTAATGTTAAAGTTTTTTATAATAATAATTTTTATAATTCCTTTATGTTTAAAAAAAAATGTTTTTTGATTGGTTCAGATAATAATAATAATAATATTTTTTATATTTATAAATTTAACTTTAACTATCATAAATTTTTCTAATTTAAGATATATAATAGGATGTGATTTAATTTCTTATGGTTTAATTTTATTAAGAATTTGAATTAGATTTTTAATAATTATAGCAAGAGAAAATTTAATAAAGGTAGATTTTTATTCTAATTTTTTTTTATTAAATATTATTTTATTATTAACTATGTTATATTTAACTTTTAGAGCTATGAATTTATTTATATTTTATTTATTTTTTGAGGGAAGATTAATTCCTACATTAATATTAATTATTGGGTGGGGATATCAACCAGAACGTATTCAAGCAGGTATATACCTTTTATTTTATACTTTATTTGTTTCTTTACCTTTATTATTAGGAATTTTTTATATTTATAATAAAATAAATTATATAATTATTTATTTTTTAAAATTTTATGATTATAATATATTTATATTATATTTAAGAATAATTATAGCTTTTTTGGTTAAAATACCTATATATTTTGTTCATTTATGACTTCCAAAAGCTCATGTAGAAGCTCCTATTTCTGGTTCTATAATTTTAGCTGCAATTATGTTAAAATTAGGTGGGTATGGATTATTACGAATCTTAATTTTTTTACAAAAAATTAATATAAAAATAAGATTTATTTGAATTATTATTAGATTAATTGGAGGTTTTTATATTAGATTAAAATGTTTTTGTCAAGTTGATATAAAATCTTTAATTGCTTATTCATCAGTTGCACATATGAGATTAGTTATTGGGGGGATTATAACTATAAATTATTGAGGATTTATAGGTGCTTATGTTTTAATAATTGGACATGGATTGTGTTCTTCAGGTATATTTTGTTTATCAAATATTATATATGAACGAATTGGTAGACGAAGATTATTTTTAAGAAAGGGAATAATAAATTTTATACCTTCAATAAGTTTATGATGATTTTTATTTTTATCCTCTAATATAGCAGCACCTCCTTCTCTTAATTTAATAGGTGAAATTAGATTAATTAATAGTTTAATTAGTTGATCTTGAATAAGAATATTAATATTAATAATAATTTCATTTTTTAGAGCTGGGTATAGATTATATTTATATTCTTTTACTCAACATGGAAAGTATAATTTAAGAGTTTATAGAATTTATAATGGAGTATCTCGAGAATATTTAATATTAATATTACATTGATTGCCTTTAAATATTTTAATTTTAAAAATTGATTATAGAATAATTTGATTTTATTTAAATAATTTAAAAAAAATATTGATTTGTGGAGTCAAAAATATGAATAATATCATTTTAAATTATTAATAAATATTCAATTTGTTTTATTAGATTTTTTTTTTTGTTTTTTTTTATATTAATTAATTTTTTTATAATAATTTATTTTATTTTAAATAATATTAATTTATTTATTGAATGAGAAATTATTTCTTTTAATTCAATAAATATTGTGATATCTTTATTGTTAGATTGAATGTCTTTATTATTTATAATATTTGTTTCTTTAATTTCATCTTCAGTTATTTATTATAGAAAAAGATATATAAAATCTGAATTAAATTTAAATCGTTTTATTTTATTGGTTTTATTATTTGTTTTTTCTATAATTTTATTAATTATTAGTCCAAATATAATTAGAATTTTTTTAGGTTGAGATGGATTAGGGTTAGTTTCCTATTGTTTAATTATTTTTTATCAAAATATTAAATCTTATAATGCTGGTATATTAACAGCTTTATCTAATCGAATTGGTGATGTAATAATTTTAATATTAATTTCTTGAATAATAAATTATGGGAGATGAAATTATATTTATTATTTAAATTTTATGAGTAATGATTATTCAATAAAAATTGTAGGATTATTAATTATTTTAGCAGCAATAACTAAAAGAGCTCAAATTCCTTTTAGTTCTTGATTACCTGCTGCTATAGCAGCACCTACTCCTGTTTCTGCTTTAGTTCATTCATCTACTTTAGTTACTGCTGGGGTTTATTTATTAATTCGTTTTAATTTTTTATTAATTAATTTATTTTTTTTTAAGTTTTTATTATTATTATCAGGATTAACTATATTTATAGCTGGTATTAGAGCTAATTATGAATATGATTTAAAAAAAATTATTGCTTTATCTACTTTAAGACAATTAGGTTTAATAATAAGAATTTTAAGAATAGGATTTGGTGATTTAGCTTTTTTTCATTTATTAACTCATGCTATATTTAAAGCTTTATTATTTATGTGTGCTGGTATAATTATTCATATAATAATGGATAATCAAGATATTCGTACAATAGGGGGTATTAGTTTTTATATTCCTTTAACTTCTTTATGTATAAATATTTCAAATTTAGCTTTATGTGGGATTCCTTTTTTAGCTGGGTTTTATTCTAAAGATATAATTTTAGAAGTAGTTAGTATAAGTAATTTAAATTTAATAATTTTTTATTTATATTATGTTTCTACTGGATTAACTATATTTTATACTATTCGATTATTAATATATTTAATAATTAATGATTTTAATTTATTAAGTATTTATAATTTATATGAAGAAGATTATGTTATATTAAAAAGAATATTTATATTATTATTTATAAGATTAATTTCTGGAAGATTTTTAAGATGAATAATTTTTTCTTACCCTTATATAATTTATTTACCTTTTAATATAAAAATTATAGTTATTTATGTAAGATTAATTGGAATAATTTTAGGTTATTTTATTAGAAATATAAAAATTTATTCTATTAATAAGTTTTTATTAACATATAATTTGAGAATATTTTTAATAATAATATGATTTATACCTAGATTATCTACTTATGGAATTAATTATAATTTTTTAAATTTTAGAAATAAACTAATAAAAAATATTGATATAGGTTGAAGAGAAGTTTTTGAGGGACAAGGTATTTATAATATTATAAAATATTATTCAATTATTTATTATATTTATCATATAAATAATTTAAAAATTTATTTATTTAGATTTGTTTTATGAATAATAATTTTTATTTTTATAATTTTATTATATTTAAATAGCTTAATTAGAGTTTAATATTGAAGATATTAAGGTGATTATATAAATCTTTAAATATTTATAAAAGATTTTTCTTTAATTTTACAATGAAAATGTAATGTTTTTATAAACTATATAAATTAGAAATATTAATGAATTAAATCACTAAAGATTAAGTTAGCAGCTTAATTAAAATATATTTCTAATTGGAATTATTATTCATTTTTATCATTAACAGTGATATACCTCTATTTTGGTTTCAATTAATTAAATAAGGAATATAATTTATTCTATCTTTTAAGTCGAAATTAAATGCAAATTGCTTCTTATTTAAGATAAATTGATATTTCAATATATTTTGAATGCAAATCAAATGTTTTAAATAAACTATAATCCTAATTAGTTCAATTTAATATATTTTGATTTCATTCATGATATAATCCAATTAAAAGAATAATAATAAAAAAAAAACTAATTTTATATCAAATAAAAAAATTAACTAATATAAATCTAGAGATAATTGGGAAAATTAATGCAATTTCTACGTCAAAAATTAGAAAAATTATAGTAATTAAAAAAAAGTGTAATGAAAATGGAATTCGAGCTAATGATTTAGGATCAAATCCACATTCAAAAGGTGAACATTTTTCTCGGTCAAGTAATGATTTTTTTGAGATAATAAGTGAGATAGTTATTAAAATACTAGAAATTAAGATTATAATTAATGATATAATAGTTAAAATAATAATTATTTATATTAAAGATAATTAAACTTTTTGATTGGAAGTCAAATATACTAAATATATTATATAAATAATTAATTTCCTCATCAATAAATTGAAATATAAAGGAATAATCATACTACATCAACAAAATGTCAATATCATGCAGCTGCTTCAAATCCAAAATGATGATTTTTAGAAAAATGATTATTTAAGTGACGAATTAAACAAGTTAACAAAAAAATTGAACCAATAATAACATGAAAACCATGAAATCCTGTTGCTATAAAAAATGTTGATCCATAAATTCTATCAGCAATTGAAAATGGAGCTTCTAAATATTCATAAGCTTGAAGAATGGAGAAATAAATTCCTAATATAACAGTAATAAATAATCTTTGTGTTATTTGAGTATAATTATTTTCTATTAAAGCATGATGAGATCATGTTACTGTAATTCCTGAAGTAATTAGAATAATTGTATTTAATAAAGGAATTTGAAAAGGGTTAAATGGAATAATTCTTATAGGGGGTCATATAGCTCCAATTTCAATATTAGGGGATAATCTTCTATGAAAAAAAGCTCAAAAGAATGAAATAAAAAAAAAAATTTCTGATACAATAAATAAAATTATTCCTCATCGTAATCCTTTAGAAACTAAAATTGTATGTTTACCTTGAAATGTTCCTTCACGACAAATATCTCGTCATCATTGATATATGGTTAATAAAACAATAATATAACCTAAAATTAATAAATTTATATTAAAATTATGAAATCATTTTACCAATCCTGTAACTAATGTTATAACTCCAATTGCTCCAGTTAAAGGTCAAGGTCTATAATCAACTAAATGAAATGGATGATTGTGATTTATTATCATTAGTTTACTTCTCTAGAATAAAGAGTTCTTAAAATAGAAATTACATAAGCTTGAATAATTGCTACTGCTGATTCTAAAATTAATAATAAAATTTGACTAAAAATTAAAATAATTAATAAATAAGAAGGTATATTATTTCCAGTATTTCTTATTAATGTTAATAATAAATGGCCTGCAATTATATTAGCTGTTAAACGAACAGCTAAAGTTCTTGGACGAATAATATTACTAATAGTTTCAATTAATACTATAAAAGGTATAAGGATAGTTGGAGTTCCTTGAGGAATTATATGAATAAATATATGTTGGGTGTTATTAATTCATCCATAAATTATAAATCTTAATCATAAAGTTAATGAAAGTGATAATGAAATATTTAAATGTCTAGTTCTTGTAAAAATATAAGGAAATAATCCTAAAAAATTATTAAAAAAAATAAAAAAAAATAATGAGACAAAAATAAATGTTGATCCTTTAAAACTATTTGGACCTAATAAAGTTTTAAATTCATTATTTAGTTTATTAGAAATGAAATTTCATAATATAAAATGACGATTAGGAATAATTCAAAAAGAATAAGGAATAAAAAAAATTCCAATTAATGTTCTTAATCAATTAAATGAAATATTAAATAAGTTAGTTGAAGGATCAAAAATTGAAATTAAGTTATTTATCATTTTCAATTTAAATTATTATTATTATTAATTATTTTATTATTATTTTTATTTGATTTATAATTAATAATAAAATAATTTATATTTATAAATAAAATAAAAATAAAAATAAACATAAAAAAAAAAAAAATTCAATTAATAGGTATTATTTGAGGAATAAAAGAATATTACTGATAGTAATAATTTAAATTTGACATATTTATGTTATAAATTAACTAATTCTTTCATTAGAAATAATCGCTAATTTACTATAAAATGGTTTAAGAGACCAATACTTGCTTTCAGTCATCTAATGAATAATTATTAATTCAATTAATGAAATTTTTAATTGAAATACTTTCAATTACAATAGGTATAAATCTGTGATTAGCTCCACAAATTTCTGAGCATTGACCAAAAAAAATTCCTGGTCGATTAATAAAAAATCTTATTTGATTAAGACGACCGGGATTAGCATCTACTTTAATACCTAAAGAAGGAATAGTTCAAGAATGAATTACATCAGTAGCTGTAATTAAAATTCGAATTTGATTATTTATAGGAAGAATAATTCGATTATCAACATCTAAAAGACGAAAATTATTAATATTTTCATTTGAGTTAATTATATAAGAATCAAATTCAATATTATTAAAATCTGAATATTCATAAGTTCAATATCATTGATGTCCAATAGATTTTAGTGTAATTAAGGGTTTATTTAATTCATCTAAAAGATATAATAAACGAAGAGAAGGTAAAGCAATAAAAATTAAAGTAATGGCTGGTAAAATTGTTCAGATTAATTCAATTATTTGTCTTTCTAATAAAAATCGATTAATATAAAAATTAAAAAATAAATTTAATATTAAGTAAGATACTAAAATAGTAATTATAATTAAAATAATTAATGTATGATCATGAAAAAAAATAATTTGTTCTATAAGTGGAGATGCTCTATTTTGATAATTTAGATTAGATCATGTTGCCATTTCTAAAAAAAGGATAATACCTTTATAAATGGGGTTTAAATCCATTACATATAATCTGCCATATTAGAAATTACTTAAAATAGGGAGTTCATTATATGAATGTTCTGCAGGAGGTAGATTTTGATATCATTCAATTGACGATGGTATATTTAATGAAAAAATAATAATACGTTGATTAATTATAGATTCTCAAATAATAATAATAATTATTATTATTGATAATAAAGAGATATAAGATCCGAATGAAGAGATAATATTTCAAGATATAAATCTATCTGGATAATCTGAATAACGTCGTGGTATCCCAGCTAACCCTAAAAAATGTTGAGGGAAGAAAGTTAAATTAACTCCTAAAAATATTGAAATAAATTGAATTTTTAAAAGATAATTATTAAGAGTTAATCCGGTAAATAATGGGTATCAATGGATAAATCCTCCTAAAATAGCAAATACAGCTCCTATAGATAAAACATAATGAAAATGAGCTACTACATAATAAGTATCATGAAGAGTAATATCAATAGATGAATTAGCTAATACTACTCCAGTTAATCCTCCTACTGTAAATAAAAAAATAAACCCTAATCTTCATAATATTGATGGTCTATAATTAATTTGAGTTCCATGTAATGTTGCTAATCATCTAAAAATTTTAATTCCTGTTGGGATAGCAATAATTATTGTTGCTGATGTAAAATAAGCTCGTGTGTCAATATCTATTCCAACAGTAAATATATGATGTGCTCAAACAATAAATCCTAATAATCCAATTGCTATTATAGCATAAATTATACCTAAACAACCAAAAGTTTCTTTTTTTCCACTTTCTTGTGAAATAATATGAGAAATTATACCAAATCCTGGTAAAATTAAAATGTAAACTTCAGGATGACCAAAAAATCAAAATAAATGTTGATATAAAATAGGATCTCCTCCTCCTGCAGGATCAAAAAATGAGGTATTTAAATTTCGATCAGTAAGTAATATTGTAATAGCTCCTGCTAATACAGGCAATGATAGTAATAAAAGTAAAGCTGTAATTCCTACAGCTCAAACAAATAAAGGTATTTGATCAAAGGATATGTTATTAATTCGTATATTAATAATTGTAGTAATAAAATTAATTGCCCCTAAAATTGAAGAAATACCAGCTAAATGTAAAGAAAAGATTGCTAAGTCAACAGAAGAACCTCTATGAGCAATATTAGAAGAAAGTGGGGGATAAACAGTTCATCCTGTTCCTGCTCCACTTTCTACAACTCTTCTCGAAATTAAAAGAGTTAGTGAAGGAGGTAATAATCAAAATCTTATATTATTTATTCGTGGGAAAGCTATATCAGGAGCTCCTAATATTAAGGGTACTAGTCAATTTCCAAATCCTCCAATTATAATAGGTATAACTATAAAAAAGATTATAATAAAAGCATGAGCTGTAACAATAGTATTATAAATTTGATCATCTCCAATTAAAGAACCTGGATTACCTAATTCAGTTCGAATTAATAAACTAAGTGAAGTTCCGACTATTCCTGCTCAAATTCCAAAAATAAAATATAATGTTCCAATATCTTTATGATTTGTAGAAAATAGTCATTTTCGCAATAATAAAATGGCTGAATTATAAGCGGTAAATTGTAAATTTATTAATGAGAAATATCTCTTTTATTAATATTTAGCTTTATATTCAAAATAAATGATATAAAATTGCAAATTTTATGGTGTATTAAGCTACTAAGGCTTAAAGAATATTCTTTATAAATAATTTTGAAGACTATTAGTTTAATTTAACTTAAAACCTTATAGAAAAAAAAAAGTTCTAATAATTATTCCTAATAAAGAAATTATTCTAAAAAAATTAATAGTAGATAAGTAATTATTTTTAATTAGAATTTTAGATCATTTTAATTTAATAGAAAAAAATATTAAAGATGAATAAATAATTCGAATATAAATAAATAATATAATTAGTCTTGTTATTATAAAAATAAAAATAATAATAAATAAATCATTTATTAAAAGGTAATTAATAATTATTCATTTAGGAAAAAATCCTAAAAATGGGGGTAATCCCCCCAAAGATAAAAAATTAATTATAATAGATATTTTGATTGAAAGATTTAAATTAAAATTAAATAATTGATTAATATAAAAAATATTTATAATATAAAATAAAAAACATATAAATGAAATAAGAAAAGAATAAAATAAAAAATAAATTATTCATAAATTTTGTCTAATTATTAAAGCAGATAATATTCATCCTAAATTATTAATTGAAGAGAATGCTATTATTTTTCGTAAAGAGGTTTGATTAAATCTTCCAATAGTTCCAACTATTACATTTAAAATTATTATTAAATATAAAAAATTTGAATTTAAATAATATGATAATAAAATTATGGGGGTAATTTTTTGTCATGTTATTAAAATAAAATAATTTAATCAAGATAATCCTTCTGCAATATTAGGAAATCAAAAATGAAAAGGTATTGATCCTATTTTTATTAATAATGATGAATTAATAAGAATAGAAATTAAATTATTTGTAATAAAATTTTTTATAATTAATATTCTTAATAAAATAGAGAATAAAAAATTAATAGAAGCAATAGATTGAGTTAAAAAATATTTTAATGAAGCTTCAGAATTTAATAAGTTATTGGGGGTTGAGATTAGGGGGATAAATCTTAATAAATTAATTTCTAAACCAATTCAGCATCCTAACCATGAATTTGAAGAAATAGAAATTAACGATCTAAAACATAAAATAAATATAAAAAATATTTTATTAGAGTTTAATATAAATAAAATATAAAATAAGAAAAATCTTTAATGAATAAATTAATTCATATTATAAAAATTATATTTTAGTGTATGATGTACGGTAATTTTTGAAATTACAAGATATAGTTTAATTCTATAAAATATAATAAAGGTAAAATTTTACATTATTTATCCTATCAGAATAATCCTTTTATCAGGCACTTTATTTTTAAAAAAAAGGTATTTCCTTTATATTTGGGGTATGAACCCAAAAGCTTAATTTTAGCTTATTTTTAA